CTCTACGATCGATAGACCGACCAATGAATAACATAGAAAAAGAAGATACATTTCAGTAGTCCACCTCCTCTTCTCTTAGAAAAGCGGGACTCTGTCTTAGGCAGACGAAGAAGGAAAGGCGATTCCATCCCGATCTCTGTTCCCGATTCAGTTTTAGTCATAGTAGAAACCATAGATGAGAAAAGCAGCGAGCACTTCATACCTTTCTTATTAGAAAAGGTTGCTTACTCGGAGATTGGTGAATCAGGACTTCGATCTGAAGCTGGACGGAGTGAGCCCTTAACGTATTCAAAGAGAGCGATCGGCCGGAAGATTGTCTATTCATAGGGAAGATGAGCTTGCTTCAGTGATATCCTCGCTTATCTCGCTTATGAGATGGAGGTTCCGTTTGATAGAAAAGGAATTAGAATTGGACACTAACTAAATCTTTCCTGAGTGAATGACTGGTTGGGTCTTTTATGCCCTAATCTTTTTGTTGACTGGGTAATTTGGAGTACGTGTTGAAGGGGCAAGGTGTTTTATGTACTTTCTATATTCTTATGCGTGCTTAATGGCACTTTTTGTATCATTTTTTGTATGCGTCTCTTAAGTATGCGATTGAGAAAATCATAGCTGAACGAACTTGGTTATGTGCTACCTGGAAGATTTTTTAAACAATAAAAAAGGCGAATCAAAACGCTACGAGATTGATTCATCGAGAATGGCTCGCGCTAATCCTTTCTCTTTTTTTTTTTCCGGCTTCTTCATTTCTCCGTTGATGGATCGTTGACGGTACTGCTTGCTTGCTGACTACTCAAACGGCTCGAAAGCCCCATTTCACTAATCAAAGTCATAACATAAGTCCTCATCACCAACTTTGTAGTAAAAAAAAAAACTTCTTTTATCCCTTACTCTAACAAGTAAGCAAGTAAACTACCTTTTCTAGGCGTTTTGTTAGCTCGGTTCCTCAAGCTAGTAAGTAGCTGTCCTGCCCTTGAGCCAGTGAACCTCAGGTAGAAACATGCCTGCCAGTGAGACAAAGTCATTCCAACCAGTACCAATGCTTTCGATTGATTTCATATATGCTCACGATCCAGTCAAGAATAGAATTATGGTACGAGTAGCAAACTGAAGGAAGCTCAGCTTACTCTTATCAAAGGGAGGACGGGACTATTGATGTTGATTCAATCTCCAAGCGAGTGTACCGCTCTGTTCTATAGTCGTTAGCGCTAGGAATGGCTACTAACTTTGCTTTAAGTTTAAGTAGGGGAGGAATTTTGGTGCAACAAAGCTTCTAGTTGAGTTATCTACTTAAGTAGGGAAAAGAGAGTTCTCGCTAGCCAGTCCCAGTAAAGCCCGTAACGGAATTAGTAAAGTCAAGATTCAGAGAGGAGCTCTAGTCAAGGGATAGGTGAGATAGGTTGTTAAAAGTGAAATATCGAACCAGGCTTTCTTCAATCGGTTGAACGGGACTCTTCTTTCTTAGCCAGAAGCCGATTCACAATCCATTCCGGTGTGAAGAGTAGAAAAGCATTCCTGCGAGCCTCTGTCTCCGGGGCTAGTGAGCAAGTTGAATCCATCCTTCTCAAGCCGGCCTTTGATAAACTTCGAATATCTAGGCCTGGAAAGGCGGAGAGGAGAGGGACAGGCATTCGCAGCCGTGATCTTATATATGATACCACCAAAAGATCGAATTAGTCTGTACCTTAGCAGCTCCTTCTCGAAGACCGGATTTATGGTCAACGACTCTGACCTTATTTTCATTCAAGGGCGTGGAAGCCCCTACTTGAGCATCTCCTATGAAACTACTTCCCTACGGGCTCATTTCCGGATATTCATATTCCACGGATTGCTTCTTCGCTTCAGCTTTCCTATCAATAAAGAATTTCTTCTTCTCCGTATTGCTTCTTTCTTCACCGCGGAAGATGCCCCCAGAACTACTAAGGAGTCCCGCTTGGAGATTGAATCAAGATCCCTGTAAGCAACGACGTTAGACGAATTTGCTCCTCTTGGGAAGAATTTCCATTATCATGGACAGGTGAGCCCTACCACTCTCAAACTCACTACTAAAGAGATGCCTATTGGCCATTCTCAACACTGTGAATCCGCATCAATGCCATTCTTGCTAAGAGCAGTGGCATCTTTGTCCTTCAAAGAGCGGATTAGGCTTCCCCCTATAAACAGTCTCAGATGGACATTAAAAAGAAATTTCGAGTAAATATCGTAAAGGCAGATGTGGCATTAATATTTGATAAAGGAAGTGACATACCTAGTATAAGGAATAGAGAGGAATCCAATCCCCTAAAGAGAAATGGGAAAACCGATGCTATTTCAGCTGTTGGTGCTATTGATTAAGTTGAGTTTGGGAAGGCAGTCTTCTATATAGGAGAAAGACTGATTTTAGCGGACATTGCTTTCATACCCTTGCAGTGAAATAGGAAAAAAGTCTTTAGAACCCCGACTGAAGGAAACTCACTAAGTAGAGTCTCTATCGCCTTGGGCTAGGAAGCAGAGAAGGGAGCAGATCTAAAAGAATTAGCTCGGGTTCCACAGAAAAAAGAAAAGAAGAAATTCCGGTGAGAAAAGCATTCCTTTGACCTTCACTCTTGATGGTTGAATGTTCACAAGACATGTGACCATGACTTATAGAAATGCGCAGATTTGGTAGGTCTCCCGTGAATGAAGTGAAAGAGAAGTCGCCTCTCCCGCAGCAGTTAGCTCTTTTCCCTGAGCTGAGGGTATGAAAGAACTTGGAGTTGCCGCTCTTGTTGCTTTGGCATTTGCAATAGGAAGTTGAGTAGGGGCATGCCTTAAGGAAAGGACTCAGTCTCTCGGGTATCTATCAACATATAGAGATCTTGCCTCTGCGTCTGCTGCTATTGATGTGTCCGCTCCCATTGACTCTTTTTGAGTAAGATCAGTAGGCGAGAAGCTCACATCCGGCTCCATAGAAGGAAAGATCAGAGTCATCTTATCTTGACTACTCCCTAGAAAACAGAACTCTTAACGATGCTTTGAATAGCAATCTTTCGTACCCCATTCAATAGACTTGCTGGGAAAGCTTAATAGAGTGACCAAGCTAAGACCTTAGACGAAGAGAGTGTCCAACCAATCACGACAAGCAGCCCTGCACTAAGCAAGTCGTAGTCCCAGCTTTTTTTCTCCTTCGATAGAGTTGGATTGGAAGAGTCAGCCTGCGGGGTAAGCCTTTTTCACGTGTGCGCATTATTTAAGATTAGTCTGTCTTTTCTGGAGTAAGAAATCCAATTCGAGCTAAGCTAAGTTTACTTAGCTTGGGTTTACTTTAGAGCTCCTTAGATATGGCTTACTCATATGATGCGTGGGAAGAAAGAGATGCGTGCCGGAGGTCGAAGCCTTCTATCAATCGCATGCAGGTCTATCATCTTTAGGCAGTCGCATACTCGAGTGGATTGCCCTATGTATCAGACCTAGAACCGAATTTCCCAACAGGAGCTCTTGGTATACTACTAGGGATTAAAAATCCACCATAACATAAGGAGAGGAGGTAGAGCAATAGCTTGGGTTGACCCTCTTAATGAAGATCGATCTGGCAGAGGAGAAGTAGATCCATTCAAGTCCAAAGCAAGGTGGAAAGTCTCAATTCAATGCTGCGGTTGATGACCGTAGCAATAGTCAATGGCACTGGAGGGAAGCCGCTTGGAAGGTGGCTTCTGCTGTTGAAAGCCTAGCTCATCCTAGCATGGCATATCTGTATCCCCTGATAATGATCATTCCTATTCGATATCATGAATGGGTCTGCCTGTCAACCATTTCTATATGCGAGATGGAGGGCTGCTTTGGTTTGGAGCTATTCACATTAGGCTGCATTCTCCTCGCCTTGTCGATATAGCGCATCTTACAGGGCGCCTTTCATCAAGTAAAGGCTCGTGATAACGCTCTTGTGGAACTAGGCTCTCTTAAGATCGTGCGAAAGAGTTCTTCTTTACCGAGAAGATTGGCATGAGCCACATACTTCTTTTAAATGCTGTGACAGAAGAGTAGACATGAGCTCGAGGAAGGATTTCACCTTGTATTTACGTATTTACCAATAACTGCACATTGGAGGATTTTAATAAATAATTACCATTGGAGCGCTTTCTCGGGAATTATCCTTGTCACTATTGGCTTTCAACCAAGACCCTTTCGCTTCAACTGTCCTGTCTATAGGTTCGATAGTGGGTTGCTATGTCTCTGTATCTCGACCGTTGACTGTGACCTGGAGACTCTGGTCTCGCTTCGATGGTTACTGGTTGTTTGAATCTCTCCTCTTCTTTTATTTCGAGTGTTAGAGTCAACCATTTACTCTAAAGAGAGTGAGCGACCTACTAGTAGCTAGGAGTAGGAATGAGGAATAGAATAGGCTCTTCTGTCTTACCGCTACGCCCCTTTTTTACTCTTTTCGAATCCCCTCTTGCTCTTAGGGAATATATGCTGCTAGAAGAGGTTGCACGAAAAGGCCTAATGTCTCAAATAGGGGAATGCCAAAAATAATAAAGGGGCTCCCAATCTTCTTTGTAGTCTTTGTCCAAAGATCTGCCTTGCCTTAAAGAGGGGACAGAATTGACTGAAATAAGAGAGCTTTGCCTTACTCTAACAAGTAAGCAAGTAAACTACCTTTGAAAGTGAAAGAATAGGCTGCTGGTAGGACAAAAGGCTGTTCTCGAATCCCCTGCTATTGAATATGAGTAACTATCCAATTCCATAACAGAAAGAGATGGGACTAGAGCTTTTGGCTTTCTTCCTTCACTTAAATCAAGGATTGCTGCTAGAAGGGCTCTTGCCCATGTCTAATGCCTTATTAGATGAAGACGAAGAGCTGGTGCTATAATAGGCCAGATGTCGGAATAGCAGCTGCGAATGGAATGTGGGATAAAGGATGAATTGTCCAAAGCCTTTTTTTTGCCTTGATTACCCTAGTTAAGATATACCACGCAAGGAAGAGAATAGGTAATAGGCTGCAGAGAGGAGACTGTGGCACTCTCGGATCAATGATTAGCTTTTTCTCTTTCTCCGACTATTGAAGCACATTAGCTGAAGCAGACGATCTGCGGCATTTACTATTTCCATGCCATGACATGAGACAGATCTCTCGCAACCTCTTTCAGACCCAGGAAATAAGGTATAATCGAATTAGTACTGCTTTGCCCAAGAAATCCACGAAGCTGTTTTACCGTTTTTGGTCCTGGCCATTCAATTACCCCTTTTCTATGGGTTCACCTTTACTCCTTCTCCGGATCCAATAGGACCAAGAAACTTAATTTCCAACTGCCCAAACTGACACTTCTTCTGATTTGCTTTCAGTCCATGCTTCCTAAGCAATTCAAATTCCTGTCTTTCTTTTGCTTTTCCTTCTTAGCTTTCAATGGTATTCTAGAATTCCTTCGTTCTGGTGCAATTCACTCAGTCTAGTCTCGCTCGAGCTCCTCTAGTCCGAATAGACTTTTCTGAGTCTCATCCCCCGAATCAAAAGGACTAAGCATGACATTCGCTATACCCTTTCTAACCCTGTCGTTCAACCCCGGTAGTCCATTCCGTCTTGTCCCAGTAGAGGAAAAAGAAGGTAAGGCACTGCTTCGATTCCTTTCCTTAATCGACCTAGCTTTTTTAGCTTCCTATCCCGAAATCTGTACCTAAAGTGGAGAATGCGTACCTCTTGAGTTAGGAATTGATCTATTAGCTAGTCCGAACCTATTAGTAGGTCTTCTTTTCAGTCGGTGCTAACTCAAAAAGTCAGTCTATTTTTTTTCTTCAGTTAGTGAGCAAGCATAGGAGCCCAGGAAAGCAATCTGGTCGTAGATCGGGTTAGCAGACTCAAGATCGAAAAAAAGAAGTGAACCGGGGATAGAGGAAGGTGAAGCAAGAAGGGCAGTGAGTTCAGTTCCCACGTCTGGGGCTTAGGATTAGGGCTCGGGGAAGAAAGTTCATAAGTTAAGTAGAGCTACTCCTGCTGTTCCAGGGATAGCAGAAAGAGGCAAAAAGAAGAACCTCTTGCTTTGAAGCTATTCATGTCGGAGCGAGGGGGTCAGACTCTAGTCTAGAATCAAGCGGAGCGAATACATTCGATCTGGTAGTGATGCTGCGACTGCGGGCTTACTAAAATGGAGCCTTTGGTTCCCCATGTAAAAACCTTTCTCGGTGACAGATCTTATTGATAAGAAAGGCGTCAAGAGCACTAAAAAAAAACGTATATAATAGGGAGCTTGCTGGACAATTTTGACTGAAACCATGTTCATCTGGTCATCCGGCTCGACCCCTTCGGGGGACTTTGAATCGTTAGTGTACCATTTCCGCCTGGGTATGTAATGCATAAGTTCTGTATGTTCAAGGCTTTTGGTCGGCATGGGAATCCGCTATCGAATGGGTTTCACTCATAGCAGTAGGAGTGAAAAACCCTCCGTGACTTGGGAAGTCCCGAAACCGGGGTCAAGCTAGAGCCTGTGGAACCCTCTTCTAGATCATACTTATTTCCTCTCCTTTTAGTCTATACTCCCCCAAGGGAAAGAATCCCTTACTGAGTCTTGCTTGCTTTCAAAGTGAATGAAAGATTTGTATTAGCAGTAGCAGCACGAGTCCACGAATAAGACTATGACCTCAGATCAGAGGAGTTGATCGAAGGCACTTCACAGACAGGGCTCTTTTCTGAACATCGTCAGTTTCATTATGATGTTGGTGAGTTGGCTCTGTCACAAGGGTGCGTGCTCTGCCTAGCTTTTCTGCCCAAAAAGAGTATGAAGAAGCAGGTACCATAGCATGAGAAGACTGAGTTGGCTTCTCCCGTTGGTCGCCAAAGCCTGCCACTAGAATAGAAAGGTCTTACAGAACCTCGTTTTCGGAGTCATATTAGTAACAATCAGAACTTGCACACCACAGGGAAGAAAAACCTGCCCAGCCTGAGAGTTGATAACCTTCCCAAAGCAAAGACACTCGCTTGTCTATGGCCTATGCTCTATGCTATGATCGATGGTCCTACGGCTATAAACTATTCAACAATGATGCTGCTTTGCTTTATTCGCCTGTAACCTCTCTTTCTCGTTCTTCGAATTCTATGATATATAAAGTCAAATGATCTATTTCTTGCTGATGAATTGAGTTTGGGTAGTTTACTAGGTTGATTCGTTAGTAAGGTAATTTATTACAGATTCGCTAGAGTATGGGGGGACTGAGTCTCCTTCCCGGATGGGGCAGTTTCAAGAATGGACTGAGTGACCGCCGTGTCATTTTCTATTGAAATGACTGTGCTTGGCAAGCAATTTGGTTAAAGAATAAATGAAGGCTTTGATGATCATCTTAGAGAAAGTTAGTTGCAAGAAGTGGAAGTGAAAGGAGCGAGACCTCGCGCGACTTCTCCCCCTTTATTTAGAGAACCGAGTGAACGCAGAATCCTAATCGGCCTTTCGGCTAGAATCTTCTTCTTTTAAGATAGAACCAAACAAGAGCTATTCTCCTTTGAACAAAGAGCTTATTTTCCCCCCGTTCGCTTTTGGCTTAGTTAAGACTTCTTCCTTCTGGGCTTACTTGCCAACAAGTCCAATAGCAACGGAGTCTTGCTAACATAAAGCTGAGAGCAAGCATTTCTTCCGCACGCACCTTGATCAGGGCTATTTTCGCTAGTTCTTTGAAGTGAAGTCTGATCTCTTAATTGGCCTAAAGGGCCTAACCCTAAGATCTTTCTTTTCTCTTCCTAGTGCCAAGCAAAAGGCTAAGAGCAGCTTCTTCTATAACAGCAAAGCCAACCTCTTCCTACCAACATCCTAGGGAGGGTTCTCTCTCTCTTCTTAGGGGCGGGCTTTCGATCTTGTTACCTTCTTGATGATTTACGAGATCGGAGTAAGAGCATCATAGAAAGAAGAGTAGCTGAACCGAGCGGAAGACTGCAAAGGAAAGAACTCGCTGCTATAGAAGCAGCTGTAATAGACGCTGGTGTATAATGTATAAGAATAGGCTGCTGGTGCAAAGAGATAGAGATTCGCATTGCGGGAAGGGAAGTCTCGAGAATATGGTTCCTAAACTAGTCAACTTTATATTTCCACTTTAGCTGACAGCTATGCGGTGTGGAACAGCCAATTCCCTGCTTGGAACTCACGATTTACCCATAGGCACTCTTGCTTCCCTCTCTTCCCTTTGACTGAGGGGATAGTTTTAGTAGTTGAATGAATTCTCCGATTGATTTCCCGATGCACCACTTCCTATTCCCCTAGGACAGTTACCAGATCAGCACAAGACGCATAAAAGCCACCAACCTCCTATTGTGGCTCAAACAAGACCACCCAAACTGCACACAATCACAATGAAAGTGTTACGAGAAGAGATGCAGCGGCAAAGGAAGCAGGGGAAGTAGAGGAACCATTGAATTGCATGTGAAAAGCATGATTAGGCTTAGGCATTAGGGAAAGGAAGAAGAAAGATCAGATGCAAGACCGGGTTTCACGAATGAATGCCCTGCTGTCGGAATAAAGGCTGCAGGCTAAGCTAAGGATTCGGCAGGCGAGACAGATGAGGAGGCATAGAAGGAGCAATTCCATTATGTGCTAAAGGCTGCGGAATATAAAAAATCATCAAAAAATGAATAGTAGATAAAGAAAGGGCCTCTTTATCTCCGATCTGAGTCTCGTCTTTCGACGGATCTCGTTCCGTTTATATGCCGCTCATTTGTAGCAGGTTTTTTGTATGTTTTAGATAAGTAAGACAAGCGCTTCATTACGCGTGATTCTAATTCTAGCATATGCGCTAAGCTGCTCCTACCAAGCACTAAAGGCAAAAGGATGCTTTTCTGGATCAGCCTACTTCTTCTATGTTACGTCCTTGAATTACATCCACCCTCTTTATTCCTTTTTCTCTTTCGGATGAGTAAGCTAGTAGTATATATTCATCTGAATCTGCTTTTCTAGTCAATTCTATTTTTAGGATAATAAATCTATAGCAGCAGTTAGGCCTTACCTGGACTTTCTGCCTTCCCGAGCATTTGGATTGGTTGGATTACACCCTGTAATTGTACATGCTCCCAACAAGAACATCTTTTAGTTCAGGAGAAAGAGAAATTTACTTTGAAACGATAAGCCCTACGACCCAGTCATTTAATTTCCCTTTTTGGATACTCTTCTTCTAGTAGTCATCATAGACTATATGTATATGATGTTCACGTTAAGATATTGATAATACAATTGAATCACAAGGTCTTCTGTTTTTGCTTCCTAATTACCTGATGCTCGGACTTTTGTGGCTAGCTCTTACAGCCAATAGTGAAGTTTGAGTGAGCCGGAACTAGACCTATGGTTTTAGGAAATCCCGGGATTATAGGCCATTTGTAATCATGCAAAGTCAACCCTTAGAGTATAGGGGGAGACCCACCTAACCCGTGGCGTGAAAGAGAAGGATTGGAGCTCCAATCCGATTCCTAATGTCCAGTACGAGTTAGAGTGACTCCAGCCTTGCTTTTGTTTTCGTGGAAATGAATCCGATATGTCTTTCCCTGCTTACTTACGTATGAGTTCAAAGGAGAAGACTGATGAGTAGGTAATGAATTTTTCCTTCACACCTTTTCGTCGCTTTACTTCTTCCTTCCTATCTGATTTCACTCCAGGGTTCGAACGAAGGGGATTGAAGACCAGATAATGCAAGAATAAGAAGTAATTAGGGCTTTCGGAGTGGGAACAATAAGGGAGTTCCCGGCTTGTGGCTTTAAAGAATGAATACTGGGCTCAAGGGAAGTTAGTAGTAGTTTCATCAGCTTTCAACTCAAGCAAGAAGAGCTCGAGGTAAAAGATCGAAGATAGGAATAACTCCCTCTCTCCTTCACCCACCAGTCAAGTCAGGGCTGGTCATGGTGACAAGAAATGCTGTTTCAACTCAATCTCTGTCAAGTTCTATTGTTTTGGCTAATGCTTGGTAGTGCCCGGACTTGCTTTCAATTTCAACCCCACCGGCCGTCAAAGAAAGGAGAGTGGTGAACACAATCAATGCGTTGAAAAATCCCTCTCCGACAATCATAGTCTCAGTGGATGCATCTTGAGGACATACTTCAACTGTGATCCTGATTGATTTGATTATTCTTTTTCGACTTCCTTGATCTCACAAGGAACTGCTAGCGTCTGAGTCTATCCCAAATCCCAAACGTGAAATAGCTTAGAGAAAGCTCATGGGAAAACCACACTTTTTTTCTTTATTCGGTTAGGTCAATTTTCGCCAGGCGCTCCTGTCCCTTTCCCGAGAGGATGGCTCCTCCCTTGGGTCTCGAGTATACCTCTCAACAAAGGTAGCTGAATGCTTATTTAGTACTTGTGCTAAGGTTAAGGTACGAAGTCAGTCATATAGCATATATGAGGTAGCTTACTGTTTACTTGTGCTAATGGCTGACGTGGAAGCCAACCTGGAAAGCTATACCTAATTCGATTCGCCATATCTTACTTCTCAATTAATTGAGGGTGGGGTTACGCCAAGGTTAGCTAAGTCCAAATCCTCTTTCAATGCCTTTCCAGCGGAGCTATTAGCTTTCACTGGACTTCTCCCTTTCGTACATTATACGGGGAGCAGTGAGAACAAGGTATTCTCTGGCCATCTTTCACCAGGTATGCCCTTGATCCTTATAATAAATCGTACCTCTGCGCTATGCTATGAGTGACTGCGTACCTAGCATGCTTAATCCCCTCTCCTTTCAGTCCTCTCGCTTCGCTCTAGTCACTTACGTGCCAGCAGACTGCGATCTTCTTACTGAGAAACCAACGTTTCTTGATTCATCAATAGGGATTTTTCCTAATGAGGTCTAGAAAACGCATGATAACGCTCTATAGAGCCCTTAAGAGCGAAATAAGATCAGAAGGAGGAAGCAAGACCATCCGAATCCGCTGAAGAGGTGACCTTAGGCTCTTGAGTTCATATAGTTCTTCATTTCGCTCAACAAGCTGACCCCGCCTGAAGGAAGGGGTTTGTTTAAATCCTATATCCTACTCTTTTGTTAAGTCGAATTAAACTTACAATTGAGGTCAGTGAGAAACTTGTAAGTTCAGCCTTAAGCTATAGGGCTTCCCTAGAGGGATGAGGAGGTCGTACCGCTTCTAGGACCACGATATGCACCACCGGGGGGGCTGTTTTTTCGACAGGAGTGTGATACCTCTGCAGGTAAGCCTTGTTCTTCTGCGAGATTTCCTTCTTCGTTTGCGTGGATGACCGATTGATGCTATGTGGATGTAGATCACCTGGAGGCCCTTTGGAGATAGGCCTTACGCTTCTAGGCCAGCTGTAGCTATATCTGATCCGTATTTCCTTGCCCGAGTGGAGCTGATATACCTGGACCACGTCGAGTTCCAATCGTTTGAGGAAAGTCGGCATTCTTAGTTGAAAGGAAATCTACCATTCATGGACTTCTTGCCCTGGGCTGTGCCCTATCAGCAAATCTCCCGGCCCGCTAACCAATCGTATGGCCTAACCGAATATATAGCTGGAGCATAATTGATTGTAATAGGAGCTACAGCTTCGTGTAGGGAGGACTTGTCTTTTCCTATAGTCTATGCGATGTGATTACCATCGCTCTTGTGATATTATTCGGTTACAAATCCGAACTCTCCCAATAAATAGGTATCCGCTCGCAGGAAGAACCGTTCTGCCAGAGCAACTAATGGTTCCTATATCCCCCCGACAACTCCTGGCTCTCCATAACCACAGTTCTAGACCTGAGACCATCGTCTCGTATTGTTCTGAAGAATGCCCCTCCTGAGAAAGGTGAACGATCCACATCAGGAGAAGATGGCTCTACTTTTTATTGGAAATGCTTAAGGAAGGCTTTCTTCATCTCATTCCAACTTCCAAATTTCTCGCTCGAGATGCATATGTACCGGATCTATGTGGCAATACCTCAAAAAAGATCATTGGCCGAGAAAGTGTGTTAGTGTAGCATAGCACTTATCAAAACATAGTAAAGGGCGGTACCCATACTGATTTGGTGATTTTGATAGCGCTTGTGTTCTGCGGTCCTCCCTTAGAGGGAACGCCCGGTACTTGACACTATCTGTCTGCTTTGGCGACGGAAGTTGTACCCGCTACGATACGACAGACAATTCGCGCTCAAGAAGGACAGGCACGGAGGCCAGTTAGGCAAAGGAAAGCAATTTAAGCTATGTTGGGCGATGACAGCAGCCGACTCTTCGGCACTGGGATAGGGGACGCTCTCTCTGTGGCTCTGGGGACAGATCTGTATGAAAGACCTTTTTTTTTTTAGGCTTTGGAATATCCTTATAGGAAGACTTCGGACTCTCCTCGTGAACCCCGTCAGGTCAAAGTCCGGTCCGCCCTGCATTATTTTGCTTAAAGAATGAGGCTAATAGGATAAGGCCGGCAGGCTCAGGTAAAAAGGTTCGAATTTCCCGTGTTCGGCATCTGATTGTCTATTACGTTGGGACAGGAATGGTCCATCTATAAGGGTGTCGTGAACGTTAGCGAATCTGCTTCATTTTGATAGTTGAAAGCTGGAACTTCACGAAACTAATTGTTATTGTTTGTCCTCGCAGTTGAAGTGAAATCTGAACCCCGAAGTGGGTGGCTGAATACAAATCCATTCATTTCATTATAAGTGGTCAAACCCGACTCTATCTCTAGATAAAAATAAAAGACAAGTTTCGGTCTTATCAGACCGCCTCTTCCAGTCTAGTTTGCCGCTCTGAAGAGCGGCGGATTCCTCTTTTAACAAAGCGGGGACGAGAAAAGCTCTTCCATACCCGGATTTGTCCTACGCCAATCTGAGTTCGAGGAAATGAAAGTAAAAGAAGCCGCAAACGGTCAGCTGTATATATTTCATATATCGACTTGCCGTCGAGGGCTTACTCCTTGATTCCTTCGATTCCTCTACTGGGTTGTCACCTGCGTTGGCAGATCTAGTTCTCTTCTAGAAAAGTATGCGAGCAGAGCGCCTTCTCCTCCTTTTTGGACAAGGTCTAATGTTGATCCAAAAGTCGGAACCAAGTCTGATGTCAAAAGACGTTAGGAAGAAGCGCGAAGAACATTCAGAGCTTAGTTAAGAACAGAGAGTCACATGTATCTGCTAAGGTTGCTAATCAGAGACTAGCATTATAATTCATTACCAGAACATGAATAAAAACGTAGGATTTCACCTGACTCAAAGTTCTCTAGCGAATCTTCTTAGTGAAAGCTATTCCTTGGCCCTTCATAGTGAGTTTGAATCTGTCGCAAGGGCAAGGGTTGGCTGCTAGAAGCACCTTAAACCGATCGGCGAAGTACTTTCAGGGTTTTCTCCCTAAAGAGCTGGGGATGCCAGATCAATGAATAGATTCTTTCAATCTATCGACCCGGTTGTCACCAACGTCGGGAACATAGAGATTCATGGAAAATCGGCTTCTTCTATTGCCGAATATCTGTTGGTGGATCGCCCGAAAACTCTTCTTTATCGGGGCCCGCCCCTTCAAGTAAAGACAGGTGCCATCTGACTCTTTCATTAAATGAAAGTGAACTTCACCTCTCCTCTATAGTTAGAGTACTCCTCCTTCTATCTATTCTCTAATTGGAAGAATGGGAAAAAAGCCTGAACGATATGTGGCATATGCCCATGCGTACTATTAAGATAGAAAGAACCGGTGGACTTTGTATTGCCAAGCCCGAAACTCCAACTCCCAGAACCTAGCCTCAAATGCCCATTTTTAGCCTTTACTTTAATAGATGCCAATGCCATAAAGAGTAAACTTCTTTCTGATAGACAGACGATCCCTGACCCCCCCAAGCAGTAATATAAATACCAGTTAAGACCTGGAAATGAAACAAATGGAGACTTCCCCAAACGAAGACCCTAGAAGTAGAGTTCCCGGACTGGAAACTGTCCAATGTTCTTCTTTTTAAGCCAAGTTGGCTACCGAACCAAACCAACACTCTTCGATCTTGATAAGGTTCATGTTTTCTCTTTTGCATTCCAGAAGGGAAGGTCCAAGAAGAAGAGAACAGGAAGAATTCAAGTGAGTGAATCCTATTGCACTCAACTAGACTATTACGAAATTGCGTATAGAAAGAGAAGAGAAAGGAATCGTCTTTATCGCGGGTGTGGATTGATGCACTGAAGAAGTTATTTTCTCCCATGCTGTGGTCAACAACCACAACTCTATTTTACTTATCAGTTGTTTAACATTACATTTAGGACATCAAACAAAGATAGAATACGAAATAACCCAACAACCGTACAGAAGCAAGAAAGGGAAGAGCTAGTCTTTAAGCTTGAAGAGGTTCTACCTACGCTGATTGAAACTTATTCCTGGGAACCCAGATTTATGGCTTACTATACCGGCCTACTAGGCTAGGATTAGGATAGGCTGGATTCTGATTCGGGTCGCCCATTAGCCTAGCAACTACCTATTTCTTAGCCACTCGGGAGCTCAGAAAACCTTGGATCATTCCCATAACAGGAATAGCGGGACGATTAGCAACTCAAGAGGAATGTTCACAATAAGTTAGTAGTTAGTGTTGAAATACAGCCGATTGCTTTACTTGAAAGCCTTTCTTTTACCTTTGACCGAAGACGCGACATTGCCCTTTCCTTTTTGACTTGCTTTCGGGCACGGACCGTAACCCCATAACTATAGGGGGCACAAACCGAAAGACCAAAAGACCATAGGATGGGGAACGAAGGGAAGTAACAACTGAAGCCGCAGGGGCGATACAGCAAAGAGTGGAGGGCCAGTGAGCTAGGATTTGAGACAAGATCGTTGAATCTAGTGCAAGTAATTTATCCCAAAGGGGATTACCGCTTGGGTCTCTCGTTTTAGTCAATTCCCAGTTGGTTCTACTATTTATATTATATCTTTTTCTCCTACTTCTGAGCAATCTAGCCTTCTTAAGCCGAGGGGGCTCTGATCCCGACTCAATGATAGATATCAGGTTAGAACCACCAGTCAGATAAGGGGATAAATCCTCATCCAGCATAACGGCTTTTATCACTAAGATAAGACATGATCTCCTGTTCAGGCTAATCAATCAACTCAATCGATTAGCGTAGATGAAGAGATTGGCTCGTTGATCTTTGATTCGAGAGTCTTCCCGGCTGGCCTAACTAGTTGAATCCCTGAGGGCTAATCCATCAAGATCGTAGCTAAGCCGGAAAGACGACCCTTTGCGAAAAACCAGATATAGAGAGTGTTCCGTGAGTGATCGTTGTTGTCGTGGAAGGGTTCTCTTTGAACGAATCCTATTTGAACTAAGCCCGAAACCACCTTCTTTTAAAGGGCAGCAAATTTCCAAGCAACATTCCCTTCGTTCTTAACCATATCAGGACCAGACCATAAGAACCCTCTGCAGATCTTCTCAATTGTCTTCAAATCAAAACCTGCACTGGCAGTATGAACACAGTACTCCAGTAAACTTGCATGCTAAAGAGGGCACTCTGAACCAGTTGTCCAGCATATTAGAGGTATTTTCCAGTCCATCTCTGTACTCTAGCTTTGATTCTCTCAATTAGAGGCAAACAATCACTAACTGAGAGCTTTGAAGGACTGGCAATCCCAGGTACTTCATTGGCATTTTACCTTCATTGAAGCCAATTAGATTTGAAATATTTCACTTTGCAGCATCAGAAAGATCTCCATAGTAGATTGTACTCTTGGATATGCAGTAAGACCAGAAACATTTGCAAATTCTTTTAAGCATTGATTGACCACAGCAATGGAATCTTCAGCGCCTGAGCAGAAAATTAGTAAATCATCTGCAAAACAAAGATGATTAATCTCATTCTTTCTGCAATTTTTATGATAACTGAAGTTAGGATTTTTTCTGGCTTCCTGCTTTAGTTTCCTTGAAAGATACTCCATTCCTATTACAAAAAAGATAAGGCTATACCTTGTCTTATTCCTCTATCAATTCAAGCAGCAAATCCTTCTCACGAACTAGAGATTTAGCAATCAACTGAGTGGCTTTCGCTCCTTGGTCTATTGTCTATCGACGCCCTTTTTTCTTTATTTTTTGAATTAATTAATTCCGTTGATAGAGCTTTTGAGCGGATGCAAGCACTAGATTCTTCAACGAGTACCAAGAAGAAATGAATTCACCAGACTAAGAGAAGAAAACAGAACAAAAAGAGTCTTGGCTTAAGCCCAGCCGCCTTCGGGAAGACCTATCTTCACCGGGAGGAAGAGCCCTCTTTACACCATTGTGATTAGAAAAAACCGAAAAGTGGGTAACCAATAGAGCTTCAAGGGGCTTGATCCCCACTTTGAATCTATTTGATAGAGCCCTCAGCCCAGGGCAAGCGATTGAATTCTATTTGATTATGGGTTAGGTGGAACCTGAAACTAGCGCTTACAAATGAGTTAGCAAAAGGAAAAAGACAATTCTCAAATGCGTACAAGACTTTCTTTGTTTAAGGGGCCAGTCTGCGATGGATGCTCGTGCATGAAAAAGGGCTTTGATCTACTCACTTACACTTATATAAGTGAGCCAATCTCTGCAGGACAAGATATCTATTTGGTCATTGGGAAGTAAGGCTTAAGTCGACGAAAAAGTTAGGAAAGGGGATCATATGGCTAGGGTTGCCCATTCATGTTAAGGAGTAAGGAACTTCCAAGCGAGCGAATGAGCGGAATGTTTTTTAAGAGAAGATAGACCCGGTTCCGGGGACAAGAGAAAGGGATAGGAAGCCCGAAGAAGGAAGGAAACCTTGTTAAGTATACTCGTTCGAACGGACAGCTTTTCTTCCCCAGAGTTGGCTCCAAGATAAGCACCCAAGCTTTGAAAGTAGATCTTCCCAGCCAGCGAAAAGAACGAGATTGGTTTCCAGGCTTAGAGGAGAATCCACAAAGAGGACAGGCTCAATCGATTGAAGGATAGAGCGGAGCATCTAAGCGAGTAAAAGGGGCTAACTTGGATGCCCGGGCATGGGCTCGACAGCGAAACCTGATAGTTAGAAGACCACTCGGATTAGTATGAAGATTCCTTTTCTACCAGTCCAGGGAATTAGCTTGATGTGAAAGGTCTGGATGAATGCCCAGGCGATAGGATAAGGTAAAATGCTCGAGGAACGAACGTAGGATGTGCCGAGGGAAAACCGAACGATGACTTCGAACGTGAGCGTTTTGCCCAAAGTGTTCATCTAAAGTCATTGTCAGGCAGAAATTCCCCTTTTGAATAAGCTATTAAGGTTAGGAATCGACGAATAGGTTCTGAAAGGGAGTTAGTTATCGTTGACTGGTACAAGACTTTCAGTGCCTTGCTTACACTTTCTTTCTACTGGTTGGCTTACCCTGTATTTCAAGAGTGAATACCGCAGTGAGGCGCGTGAAGCCCTCTGTTTGTTTGGTCTAAAAACAATATTATTCATCACCGCAACCACTCTCGCTTAGCTACCACTTGTCTTTGCTTGCTTACTTCTACTTCTAAAGCAAACCAGACTGAAGACAGTAGAGAAAGACTTTTTATTACGTTATCCAGAATGCGATGCCCCAAGGCAAGAAAGTAGCAATCGGCTTTCAATCCTATGATTTTACTCGAATAGCTAATGTCAGATCTTCAATATGGTTCTGTAAATCTTATAGATCAATGGCTCCCTACCAGAAATGGTAGGCACAACTGAATCAACCCAGTAGCTTGAGCAAGGAAGCGGGTGCTTTATTCACTAGAGGAAAGGGGCTCGGTTAACACAGGAACTGTGTAATCAAGACCCAGCCTTTGAACAATATCATACAACCGCCACAAAAGGCCAAAACGAACTAATTGTTCATCAGTCCGTCTTATCCTCCAATGGGGCTCTACGATTGGACTATCAAAGTAATCCTCTAATGAATGAGGCACTAGGGTTACAGGATATCTTACAATACCACTTAAGGTATTGGAGGTCAGACTCAACCCAACTCCTCAATAAAGAGTACTCAAGGAAATCTTTCTGTACTCAACTAATTATTGTTATGATGATAGTATATATAGTGAAGAGTTGCTCTTACACGATTAAAAGAGAAGGAAGAGTTCCCTTTCAACGTGGAAAGCTCTTTCGACACGGGCACATAAGAAGAAGAGGAAAAAACCTGGATCTTCTCCGGTTATGGATACAAAAAGCGGAAAAGGCTGGTTCCATGAAGTCGATCAATCCAACTGTGAAAAACCTTATGGCAAGATACTCGTCAAGACAAGAAAAGGGTTTGGGGGAAAATAGAATATCCATCTAGTGGCTGAACCCTCCTTTCCTTCTCGCTATGCTCATGATTAGTATTTTGTACTTAGACTTTCTGATCTACGACCATCCTCACCCCGAGAACTCAAAGGTGCGTAGCTTGCTTGTTAAAGGGGTCTTTCCCTTTCTCCGGTGTGGGAGAGTTGTTCCCTAGTCCGGTCCTATTATGGGTAGTTCAGGTGCGCTTAAAGTCTTATATAAGGCATTCCGATGTTGCCACCGACCTTTTATTCCCTTATTTAGTTAGGGCTTTCCCTGCCAAATCAGATAGGACTGACAGCCCTTTATTTATTGATTTTCCAACATTCGTTTTGGGAAGCTCCCCATAACACAAAGACTTGGGTTCCGCCTATTCATCCGAAACTCCAATCTATGACGGACCAACCCCAACTTCTAAAAAAGAACAAAAAATGCCAGTTTTTAGCTCGATACTGGGAAGAAAGGCGTAATGGTACCTCTGAAATTGATGCGATGGTCACTCCCTAAGCTTAGCGCGCGGAAGAGCGTACTCTAACCAACCCGAGGTCAAACCTTGACCAAGAATCTGGAAAAAGAATTGCGTTCACCGGCTTTCCACTCGAGATAGGGCTACGGAAGCCAATCTAATCTCTTTCTTTGTCGGAAAGACATCCGGGTGGTCGAAGATCAGTGACTGCTTCCTTTGCTGATCAGCGATCATGCCCCCTTATTTTATTCTAGCGGAGGAACAGCTTCACATCGGATTAATTCCCTAGCTAATCCGCTTTCAAGCCTCTTCCTTGGTCTCTTCTAGATCAAATGACTTTTGAGGAAGCCTACCTTCCCCCCCTGCCCTTCTCGGTTTTTTTGAATAAGACCGGCCCGAGTAGGTAATCCATTCCCAGGATTCATTTTCAGAATGGAGTCCTCCGGATTGATACCGGGTCAAAGCTTCCGAACTAACTGGACCAATCCCCTCCTACCCTTTTTCTGAGAATCATTCCTTCCCCCCCTTCTGCCGATCCTGCTTGACTTTCTTACTGCGCCGCTTTAATAGAATGCCAATGCTTTTCACAGACGGAGAAAGCCCTCTTTCTTTTAGAGATGCTGGTATTCGTAAGTCAGCCGGCTACTAGTCAAGGTCTTCGCTTTGAAAGAGATTTGCCATTCAATTGATTACAGCTAATATCATAAGAAAGAGAAGAACTCTTTCTGCATGGAATCCTTCGTGCGGGCTCTGGTTCCCCGTAGCCACCGTGGACCCTATCTCGGTTAGGGACTTTCACCTACTCACTCACTCGCTCTCCTTTCTCCTTGCCCCCTGAAGCAAGGTTCTAATTTCGTAAGAAGTGAACAAGTCACTTTCTACCCCTTGTTTCCCTCTGGTAGTGGGTAGTGATTGGAGTAGCAAACCAGGAAGGTTTTTCTAATTGAATGCATGGGTTATCCGGCGAGAGTGTGGTGAGTCTTTTTATCTAGATGTCTTCCGTTTGAGGTCTTTTCCGCGGGCTCAATGCGCTAACGAGATTCACAAGGCGCCTCCCGCAGGCGGATCGTATTTCATTTAAAGAGTGCAACTCTTTTCGCAGTTCGGTGTCCCGCTTACTTTCTTGGGCTTCTGGGTGCTGTCGCCTCCTGTCTTCCTTATCCTAGGTAAGCAGTATGTAACGTGGTTCCGAGCACTCTTCTTCTCGTTCCTGGGCTTGGCTGGTGGACCAGTTAGAGTTCTGACTAGAGCTGCAACCTATCTCATATTGGGGAGAGGTGTACCGCCCTCGATCAAACTAGAAATTAATTAATTGCATATGGAGAAGAAAAGTTCACAGAAGGAACGAAGTGCTCTCCCGGAAGGGAGAGGATGGAAAGTCGTATGTCCGGTTCACTAGGTTCTACCACTGCAGGTTCGAATCCTGTCCCCGCCTAAGAACGATAGATGCTGTTGAGGTAGGGATTTCCTTTGTGTTCCATGAGTGAAAGAGATTCGTGTCTTCGGAAGAGAAAAACCGGAGCACTACACTTTAATTATAGTGGCATTCCCCCTGAATTTAAATTGAAAAATCAATTTAGAATTATATACTAAAAAAAAAGTATATTAGTATTAGAAAAAACTGACAGTAAATTGGAAATGAGAAAGAATTCCTACACGAAATCCATAGTGAGTTTTATTTTGTTAGTGAGACTTTATGGGCTATATATAGATTTCATCCTTTTTTTCTTTCAGCTAGTCCAATTTGACTTTATTGTCGCTATGGGCTCTCAGCCTCTGGACTTGGGGTGGATTTGCTGCTTCGACAACGGCGCTGACAGTTCAAATCTGCCGGCGTTGGAGTCAGAGTCGAGTTCTGCGTCTCTGAACACGTACCGGAATCTAATTGCGGCCGATAGCGAGGCGTGGATATATAATCGCATTCGGGTTCTCGAGAACCAGCATTTCTACAATATCCCACCGCAAAACAATCAGGGAGATTACGAGAGTCTTGTTCGAGAGCACTTTGATCAAGCTCTTGATGTCGACCACTATAGGGCGATTTGGGATAGAGAACACTTTGAACTCGACTTGTTGGAAAAAAATAAAAAGGAAGATGGATGGGTGACAATTCAATGAAGAAGCGAAAGAGCGCACAGAAAAAGAAAACGAGCATCAAAATTACGAATAAAAGAATCAAACTCTTTTTTCCTTTCGAAAGTAGAATTCGATAAACAACAATTTAAATCAAAACCAGTAAGAATAAAGTTATGAGAAATTCTGGGGTGGTCATTATAGTGCTGCCTTCTGATCCTAGAAAACGTCCAAATGAAATAGCTACAACAGCACCGAGAGCGCTAACGAGTACGGACAAACATATAGAATGAAAGATTCTCATATCGCGCCTAATATTAGAAATAAGTTTTTCGCCTATGTTTTCATAGGCGGGTCTGTGCACTGCAGACCATCACATCAAGGTGACAGGATTCGAACCTATGGCCCTCTGTACCCAAAACAGATGCGCTGACCAGACTGCGCTACACCTCGTCTCACCCAGCATATAGATCCACCCGATCGATGAACACTCGAACCGAACTCGCCCATCCTTTTGGGCACAGGGACGCGAGAACCAATCCGAGTAATCAACCGCTTTTTTTATAAAATCTGCCTCCAGCAAGCCACCCCCGCCAAAAAGCCGTATAGTGCAGGAGCGCTCACATTTTTTGGCTTCCTCTTTCACTTGAATTTCCAAATCCGGCTCGCTCCCGGCTACCTGTCCTTTGGACCCAAAGCCCGCTTAGAAGTGGATTCGAACCACTGACACAAGGATTTTCAGTCCTTTGCTCTAACCAGCTGAGCTACCTGAACCACTTTCCTAAAGTCTGTTTTCTTCATCGAATAGCGCCCTACCTTACCACTTTACTAGTAAGGGAAAAGCCCTTTACTAATAACAAGAAAGAAAGGGCTTTTTTCGCTTGTTCGTCAAGCTTTCGAGCAGCTCTTTCAACTGCCGCCTAATCTCCTCTCCCAACATGCTCAAGAACCGAGAGCCGCCCAGGGACTGGACTGGACGGCCGGAGGGAGCTTGCTTATAGAAAGAAGATAGGCCGGTCAAACAAAAACAACGCGCAACGGGCTCTCCGCTCCTAGTAACAAAGTAGTGCTATTCTGTCCTCCGGGGGACTCCACCAAGAGGTTCTTTCTCTCACGTAATTTCGCCCGCCCGTTCCACTTCCGTGCCGGAGGAAATGGGATTCGAACCCATGATACAATCTTCTTGTATGTCGATTTAGCAAACCAATGCCTTAAGCCACTCAGCCATACCTCCAAGTTGTTGATCGGAATTTGATGTGCGGTTGGTTGCCCGAAGGGCTATCTGATCCGATCAACTGCGTAAGCCGTAGCGCGCTAGCGCGCGTACTCTTCCTCTATCTATGAGCGAGACTCCATCCAAATCTGCCACTCGTTGGGCGACGCCCTCTTTTCTATGAACACCCCACCACTGAATGATGAACTTTGCCAGTCTTCGCCTCCGACCCGACCAGGAGAGAACACAGAGTCAAGCCAAGCCCTTACCCGCCTGAATGGAATTCATATCTCCTTCGTCTGGTCGAGAACGGAGAAAGCCCGGGGAACTGGACTGTGACTCTTCTATTACATTACGGAGAAAGAAGTCCATTCTCGTCATGATCGATCCACGTCCTACCGTAGTGCTCGGAGAACCTTAGCAAGGCTTACTAAGGCGAAGGCTTTTTTCGTTGATTGCACGAGCTAGCCGGCCGTTTTCTTGAAGGGTGACGTGAAGAAGTACTCGTTGTCCCCGAGCATGAAACCGTATGACAAGAGTCGGAATCGGTAATTGCAAATTTCATCTTTGAGGAATCCCGGCAACAGATTCAGCGGACGAAGAGGAATGAATTCTTACCCTTGCTTCCTTTGCTTGGCTTATTTAAAGAAAGACAGACTTATGAGCAAACCACCTACCCTCGGGTTCCTTACCTCCGAATGCGAATACCTTGGCCTCTTTATGGCAGCTAGATTGCCACGTTCAAGGTCAAAGCTAGTCGAACTAGAGCGGGAAGGATTGCAGCTAAGCTAAGACCAGATTCTGTAACAGCAAAAGCAGCACTGACTTCTTTCTCTTATACCGCTCCTGCCTTGCTTCTTACCCTTCCGGGGGAAGAGACTTTGATATTCTACTGCTTGGCCAGTGAAGAAAGCATCTAAAAAGTTATAATGCTTTTCTTTTCTGCTGTTCAAATCAAATCAATCTCCTCGGTAAAGGACTTTGGTTTGGCTATTCGAAGGACTTAAAATCCCCTATTCGCTTACCTTGCACTTTAAAGAAGAAAGACCTGGCGTAAATGACTTATTTTATCTATCAATCTCATCGTTGATATGTATCGGTGAATGCGAAGTGAAAGCTCTAAGCTAGCTCTTCGATCCCAGCAATGGGTGTAATAGCTAACAAGCTATCAGGATACCTCAATCTGTCAACCAAAAGCTATGAACCGTACTCGTCTGGTTGTTCTTCCTCGAATAGAAGCTCTAGATCGAATTGAATAGATGCCCTATCAGGATGAAAAGGAGTTGGTCTCGGCTGCCTCCTTCCTCTTTACGGATGGATAGATAGAAATCCCAGAAATCCTCCCGGCCCTACCTCTTCTGGTTAACGCCTCTCTGAAGATCTGTTTAGGGTGGGCAAAGAGGGTGAAGCCACTTTTACAGCTCTGCCCGGTAGAAAAAGTGGAACTCGAATAGTTGTCTGATAAAGGAAGGCAGGAAAGGATATTAAACAAAGCAGGCCTTACTATCCCACCTAGCTCCCAAAGCGGGAAAACTTAACTCATGAAATCAAGGTGAGTTTACGAAAGGAAGTAAGACTCTGGTACTAAAGGGGCAGTCTAGCTATGGAAGAAGAAGTAGGTCACCGAAAGGTGCGATATTTGCCTTAGCACGATAAGCGAACTTTGCTACAAAAAGGGGGCTAGCCCGGCCGGCTACACTTCAGTAATACGTTTGAGCCGGTCTTTGAGAAAGGTATTGAGCTGCTGTTTGTGCAGCACTCTACGTTCCAGGGCTTCGACCTCATCATGAAAGAGCATACGGTTGAAGCGCAAGATTGGCAGTATCCTCGAATTCCCGGAAACAAAGCTATCCATTTCGAGCAACTATTAGTGCAAACCACTTGAATACGAATGAGATCCATAATTACACCATATCATATATCATATAATAATGAGAAAAGAAAGAAGAGAAATTCACACCTCGCCCTGCTCAATTACTACTGGGATAACAGGAATAAGACGCCGGGGGGTGATACCGATTCAGCTAAAGCGATAGACAATACAATACACGTCATAAAAACTCCGACAGCCCTGAGCTTTGGACTTTTTTGTATGTCCAATGAGTCGAACCCTGGCTCTGGACTGGTGATCCCAGTAGTATGAAGGTTGCCCACTGGATTTACAGCGGTATCCACTATATGGGTAAGGACTGGAAGGTCTGGTGCGCGTAGTTCGCGATACCTTTGTAGACCGTATTTGTAGTTCGCATCCTCAAGTTCTTAGCCCCTGCGATTGCGGGGAGCCATTGAATAATGCCGCTAGGGAGACTAAGACTAACCCGAATCCAGGGAAGGATCCGTAGACGTGGATGGAGTACCGGTAACTTCACTCTTTAATGAATGAAGGAAGGGAAGAATTTGCAGTGGTGAAAGCCCCTACCTATGCAAGAAGCAAGGGAAGGGGGACAGGTAATCACACTTTCTGCTACCTATGACTGACTTGCGTACCTATCGCTTCGCTCGTTTGACTACTATCCTAAGTTCATATCCCGAAGATAGTAAGAAGACTTTCTTTCTGTATAGCTCTAGATAGCGTTCTCATACGTCTTCTAATCCTCATGTGGATTCTTACCCATATTCATCATGACTTTTTTTATTTCAAAGTCAGAATCTCCCTATTCTCTTTAGGCTGCTGGGATAAGACTTTGATAGGGAAAGAAAGACTGATTACCTTTTACGTTACGCTATGGAGCCTGACTTGAAAGATTGTGGGCAATGTATTCTAAAGCCCCTCTTGACAATTGGTTAGGTCGTTTTTATATTGCTAACTATGAGTGACTACGTGCCTAGAGCAACGCTCGTGGAACTTCGTACCTCTCGCATCGCTCGAGTTAGTACGTACCTTTAGATCCTTAGCACAAGTAAACAGTAAGCAAGAAGCTACCTCATATATATGCTATATGAGTAACTACGTACCTCTTTCTATCCATAGAATCTCTTCCTTATTCTATCCCTAAAAGCTATCTTTCAACATCTACCATCGTATAAGTGAAGTAGCCTACTATTGAAATGAAAGGGTATAGGATACGAACGAAGTCACTCAATTTCACCTATGATGCCCTTTACTTCTTAGCCTTGTCAGTCGCCAACATTCCAACTGTGCGAGAGGGGAGTGTAGTCACTCGAAGAGGACAGCTAATATCTCCTCTTTCCTGTATACCCTCTTTCCTATGCAGGGCGTGAACACGCCTGTGGCGGGACAGGGTAGTACCCTTGGACTACTTTGGATGTTGTCTGCCAACTATGCTTCTTCTTCAGTAGTCTTAGATGCGCACTACTGGTCAGTCACTAGTCTCTTCTTTCTAAATGGTTGAGACTTTTGTCTTATCAACTATAGTTAGTGAAAGCAGCTACCTACTTGCTTGATGCTAGGTCTCCCGACCCTCTTTAGGCTTCTTAGGTCATACCGTTGGTGCCCGGCCTAACCTAAGCCTAAGTAGAAGGCAATGCAATATAGAGGACGGAGATTGAGTGAGATGCTTTTGTCTTATGAGAACTCCGATTGATTGAAGGATGTGGCATCCATTCATGTCACTGACATCCTGGAGTAAGATGAGTCTACCAGTCTCTTTGACCCGATCGGGTTATCCTCGTATTATTCAGTTCTTGCTGAAGCGGAAGATTTGGGATAAACCTTCTTTACCTATCGATTTGTGGTTAGGTCAAGGCATGCCCTTGAATCCGTATCTCAAAGGTTTGGTGATAAACCGCCTTCGAGAAGTCTACAAACCTGTAGTGTAGACTTAAAGGCCCCTCCAAAAGAACTCAATAAGTCAGAAATGTTTGACTTCTTAGAAGAGGTCACTTTGTTAAGGTCGTGGACCCATCAGTGGCTTAACTATGGTAGATGATACCGTAGCCTTATCACCTGGTGTCACTTTCGAGGATTTTATCAAAGCACCTATCGTCTCGACTCACTGGAAAGTGCGTCAAGAGGATCCGCATCTAGAATAATGTGGAAACTCTACGATGAGGTTGCTAAGAGGTCCCTGAACTACAGCCCACCTGTCTTAGATGTGGGTTCGGGTAAAGGGCCTATCCTCCTTTGAGGTCTCTCTGGTACTGAGTACCTTGTGTATGCTTCTGGGCTTAACCAGCCTAGAGCAGGGAGAGGAAGCATTTCGCTGTGGTTCAAGATCATTGATTGAGTAGATCCCGAGCCATCGGTCATAAGACTTTGGGAATCCAGGATTGTCAAGAGGAAGTCGGATATTCTCGTTGGATTAAGACGGAAGGTCGATACAGCGAAGAATACATCAAAGAGGAAAAGAGGAATCGAACCTCTCCCTCTGGTCGAGTAACTACGTACCTCTTCCAGTTTTGTGAAAAAACTTGAATCCATTTGATGTCCCCTCCTCCTTCCTCCGTTAGTTTAGCTGCAACGGCCGCAGACGCAGGAACCAGTGCCATTCAGAGATTCTATGGGAAATAGAAAAAGTCTTCGTAAGCTGTGGATTAGAAATAGGAAGATAAGGCGTTAGCGGACCGACTTGACAGGACCCCTGCGACTTCCTTTGCTCTATCTAACTCGGCGTGCGCTCCTTCCGGCCCTGCGAGAACATATTAGGACACGCGCACTACTCATATCGGTACTAGAAGCCCCCAGAGCAGGCCTGGAAGACTATGAGCCCCACCTTCTGCGCCTAGGCATTTTCGGGGAGGAGCCCGCGAAATTAGAATACGAATGAGATCATTCTGCCATCATTAATGCAAACAGGGCAATAGCTTGATACGATATGCGGTGGCCCACGGACAAGGTGAAGACAATTAGAAAGAATTTGAACTACGAACGCGGAACAAAAGGGCCATATAGTGCTTCTATTTCTTTTAGTATAGGGGCAAAATACTTACTCTTTTCCCGACCGGCGGTCAAATCATTGAAAATACGCTTTCGTTTTTGGTTTCGGTAGCTGGGGTTTTTCCCCATGGTGTCGGTTAAATAAATATCGACACCCTTGCGTATATCTTGGTCGTCTTCTATGTGGATTCCTTGCTCTAACAAAAGTTGTGCCATCACTTGAATAATTTCCTCCTGCTTTATACAGGCGTTCTTATAACTCTGGCAAAGGGTTGTATCATCTTTCAATTCACTAATGAAATCCCTCGGAGCCCGGCCCGTTTTGTTTACGCAGTTTCCCAAAAAACGGAATGATGAATCCAGTTTTTTGAGGAACATATCGAGAGAGAATTGGATTTGGTTAGACAATGTGTGGTTGGTAAACAAGGATCGGTTTTTTAGCAAGGTACGGAATGTATCGTCAAATATTCAATATGATTCCACAAGATCTAGTTTCATTCATGTAACGGATTCTAGCCAATTGAAAGGATCTTCTGATCAATCCAGAGATCATTTCGATTCCATTAGTAATGAGGATTCGGAATATCACACATTGATCAATCAAAGAGAGATTCAACAGTCGGCTGGGGAACCGGCATCTAAGCATACCAAGACTCAGGATAAGGAAGGGTAAGGCATCTAAGACTAAGACTAAGGCAGGTAGACCCATACTCAGGCAAGACAGAAACTCTCTTACAGAAAAGGCAAGGCAGGAAGAAGAGGAAGAGACTATCATACAGAAAGGCAAGATAAAGATATTCACTCGCCTGAAATGGCATTATTCATCTAACTAACTCACGGCTGATGGCTTTCGGAGAGTCACACTCAATATGAATGCTCCCACTCCGTGCCTTAGGCTGGTCAAGCCCAGAGGCATAAACCAGGAAACTCGTACCGGAGATACCCCGAATAGGATCGTACGATGACCGATCCTAGAACACGGTAGTATACCTACCATATTCCGATTCCATTTTCCAACTTCGTCGAATAACCTCCACATTAACCCAAAACGAGTTAATAGGGGGTCTTCAGTTCTCACTTTCCAGTGATGCTGAACGACAGGAGCGGACAGGAACCTCTCAAAGGGTAAGGCCAGGTTTAACGCGTTGGTATAATACCATTGAACTCCGTTCAACCACTGCTTCATCCATGCCCTTAGCAAGGTATACTCAGAAAAGTGAGCAGAAGCCACATCTTGATAGAGTGACTCTGGCATCACTACGAGATCCTTGGGCTTATAAGCTCTTTAAAGAATATCGGTCTGATATCCTTTAAGAAAGATAAGGGTAAAGGGGAAGCCCTATAGCCCGAGAAGAGGGGCCTACTCACAATTCAAAAGGTAATCTGAGTTTGTCCCACACAGCCCTCAACCGTTGGTATCGGGCGGATAACGGGTGGTTAAGTCTTGATAAGACTTTAAAACCAGCACCGTAAATCCTAGCGAGTATGGCAAATCAACGAACACTATAAGTGTTAGCGACTGCCATAGCTCCTGCTATGTGATGGGAGTTTAAGAGGTTTTGGAATGAGACTGGAGATAAATCAACAGTCAAACCCCTAACCCTAAACTTCTTAGCAAACTCGGCACACCCGATCTCTGAGACCAAAGACTTAGGTAATGAAACCTGTACCTTTAAAGTCTCAAGAGCATCGCGGTATACCTTGGCCACCTTGGAGTCTGCAATACAGATGTCATCGCCAAGGATGGCATACCTAGTGAAGCGCTTACCTGGGTACACTTGCTCAGCACACCACCATACCAAATAGTAATGGGAAAGTGTGAAGAGCGGCCAAGAAGCGTAGTAACCTAGAGGTTGCCCTGTTCTAAAGAAAGCAGGGAAATACCTCCCTTCCAGTGCAAGGCGTTTGGGAGACATCCACTTCATGAAAGGTACATCAAACGGTACCAATCTATATAAGAAGCGGATGTAGTCTGAAACAAAGGGACCAAAGAGGGTGAAGACTATACATAGTTGATACCAAAGCGGCCACCTATCGGTGGCAGACTTTAGATCATACGAGTATACCTTCATTGAACACCTCAAGCGATCCAAAGGACGGACCTGGTCAAAGGTCCCATCCATAGGGATACGCCTTAAGACTTTCATGAGAAAATCATGAAGAGGTCTAAGGGTCCTTTGAAAGAAAAAATTCCCAATTGCAAACACTCTCCTTTTACCAGCTCCAGAGTCTGTCGTGTAGGCGAGCCTACCAGGAGATTCCGCCTCATCAAGAGGAATAAGCGGAAGTTCCGCTCGGGCCTTCTCAACGAAGATCCTAGTATCCTTCTCTGAACGATAGGAGAATTCCATCTCATTAGAGAAAGGATAGCGAACACCTGGAGTCCAAAGAGGAACCCCAAAGACCTCGAAAGTTGCAGATAGCAACTCCGGGCCAAACCGTTCAAATGACGATTGGTCAGGCATGTACGCGATGAAAGCTTCAAGCTCATGGTGTAACATTGCGAATGGGGATCCCTTCTGGTCCTTCGAGAGCTTACGTTTCGAAGGAGAAGCTTTCCACGAGGGTAACCACTCAATTCCCTGTTCAAGGGGAATTTCAGTGATATCTGGGATATACCTAGTAACTATATCCTTCAATGGTTTTACCATATCTTTTATGGCAAACATCATCTCATAGGACGTAGATTCGGTCAAGATAGAGTCTAACGAGTCACTCCTAACTTCCCTTGAGCCTGGTTAAGAAGGGTCCAATCCCAGCTTCTGAAAAAAAAAAGAGTGAATTGACTAAGCTAACCCTGAGTTCGCAGTCGATTCGGCAACAGGAAAAGCAAAGACTACCGCTAGTTACCCATAGCTGATCTACGACTCACTAAAGGCTCCATTCTAGTAATTGAATCTAATTCCGTAAAGATAAGATCTTCTTATTAAAAAGAATTGAAATTGATTATGCCCCCAATCCCGATCAACCCAGGTTTTCTTAACTTAACTTAAATAGTACTGGTATTTCACAGTTAGAATGGGCAAGTTAGTCTTGGCTTTCCTACGGTTAACTTCGAAAAGAAGGTACTGGGCAAAGAGGAATATCTAATAACTAACTAGGTAAGCTCTTTCTTTCTCTTGCTTTATGACATATGTCAGCTGCCCTCTTTTTGACCGTGGGTGGGAAAGTAAACTTTGTAAAAGTCCTTATTTGGTTGGGAAAGAGAGAACTTCTGACTCCAAGCCTACCCTACCCGAAAACAAGTTTCAGCTATTGATGTAGCCTCTTGTCGCTACCTACTAGATAAATCCCTTCTATACCACTCAACAGAAGGAAAAATCCCATCAAGATAGATTGAATCGACGACCTATTATAGTCCAGACCTTACAACATAAAAGAAAGAATAAGGGACTGACTTCTTTCTTGAAAAGTATCCTGAATAAATCGCACATGCTCCAAGGACTTCACGGAATTAGGAGGCACACAGGTAGGTACACCAAGAGAAATGCGGGTAAGCGACGAGGGAAATTGCCTCAATAAAACAAGTTTTGATTTCCAGAAAGATCCCCACGCTGAGGGATGAACCTCGCCAAATGCTCTTATGGATCACCCATTCCATCTTTTAGGTTCAATTTGGGCAATATGTACCCCGCTGGGTATGGCTCGTAGTAAACCTCTGTAAGACAAGGAGGATCATAGGGTAGGTAACCTTTTCACCATTCTAAAAGAATGGTACCTTCAAGTAAGCAGGTCTCTTCAGGCACTCCCACAAGAGAGAATTCATTTTAGCCTCTGAGCTTTGATACTCCAACAAGAAGAGCCTAACCAGGCCCTTGAGATAACAGCCCATAGGGTAGCCCCTACAGAGCCAAAATGAAAGGCCTTCATCATAGGCTAGCATAGCAGACAATAACGCGAAATCCAGGAAGGGGAGGGGGAATGAATGCCAAATCAGAAGCAAACCGAAAAGCTAGTTCCCGTGGAGTGAGTCTAGTGCTTCCCTTTAACCTAGAAGCACTCAGTGAGCCTTCAACAATGTCCTTCCTGGCCTGTTGTTTGAGTTGACCGAAGGCGGCGGGTAGACCGGCATTGATTTGGCTAGAGAGGACCCGAAGTTAGCCCAGTGAATGAGCCAGGATTTCGTTCACGCAGCCGTTTGGGGGGCCTTTATCATGGGGAGTTTTATTTTGTTTGGCTTGCTCCCATGATAAGGGGGGAGGGGCGTGCTGGGTTCTTCTTTTATTTTATTTTCGTTATTTCAAAATCATCTTTATTATAGAACGTTTTGCCTCGGTCTTTTTTTCGTGCTTCCCCCTCTAATCTTTGGGCTGTTCAGCCAAATTCCTTCGACTTTTGGGGAACTCTATAAGACCCGAGTTTTAGATCTAGTCTTTGTGCTCACCGGAACATTTTGTATAAACCTGTTGGAGTCATTGTTCTTTCGAGTAAAACCAAGGAGCTAATGCGGTTACAATGGGGTTTTTTTTGCGTTTCGTTTGTCGTGAGAGCTTTCAATTCATACATAGAGTAGTAGCTCATGTTAGACTGATGAGCGAGGCCCCTAACCAATAGGGGGAAAGAAGAGTGGGTATGCGGGCTTCTTTCACTTTCGTTTTGAGTGAATTATTTTCTTCGGAGGCTGCAAGGGTGAAGACATTAAGGTGGTTTGGCACTCCTGGTCAGTGGTAGCGTGGAGACCAAGTCGAGTGAGCCCGGCCTTAATAAGCAGTAGAATCCCGCGCTACTACGAAGAGTTCGCAGCTTGTGGAGGCGGAGGAAATAGCACCAGCAGCAGAGCTAGAGGCATAGCTAAAAGTATAAGTATATAAGTATATATATATATTATGGACACGAATCAAGTGGTAGCAATCCTTGTTACATATCCATAATATAGAATAATAATAATATACAGCTAAAAAACCTTTTGATGTGCCCCGTAGCAGCACCTTGAAAAAAGTACCCACAAACTATTTAATCTCACCATCATCCGACCTCATATTGTAAAGGGGAGCAAAACAAAGAAAGTAAGTAGTTTATCCTGAATTCGAAGCGGAGACAGTTCTGGAGTGGACCTAGTTTCTACAGTAGCTGTTGATCCATTTTTTCGGTAGAAGAGATAGCAGTGGGGACATGGTGCATAAACAGCAGCAATAGAGCCCGCGCAGAGTTCTTGCTGGTGAAGGAAAAGCGAAGGTCTCACTTGGTAAGAGCGGGATGATCGGCTACGCAAAAGGGCCTCGTCTCGAGTTGCTCGGCTCGCAAAGCGTCCCTCTTACGCTCTCTTCGGCTTAAGGTCGAAGATCAAGCTTGGACAAGGTGAGGGAGAAGTTGCTGTATGAGGTCCGGTGACACCATAGTTTGGACAGATGGAGATGATGAGGGTCGTTCGCGTACTGTCTTCCCCGGGTGTCAGGATCCCCTATGGAACGATAGAGTTGAATGCGGAGCAAGGCACCTGCTTGCTTGGCCGAAGCTCCATGTCATGACTGAATCAAGCAAGGGATTCAAAAACGTTCTTTACGGTTCATTACGTCTTTCTCTTACTGATCAGGGAGAAGGGTGATGCCCGAGTACGATGGAAAGGGAAAGAAAAACAGCTTTAGAAAGGGCGGAGGCCAAGAACTTCTAAGTAAGTTACAAGAAAGACAAGGAGGGGAACCGGCCCGACCAATGCCAATGATGCGCCTTTGAGCTTTGACTCTTTTTTTTCCTGCCTTATTCTTACCTAAAAGGAGAGGAACGACTTCAACAAGAGGGACTACTCTTTTCTTCGATAAAGAAAGAGCTTTCTAAAGAGAGTTGCTTACTACGAAAAGCAAGATGCCCCACTAGTCTTCTTTCTCACTAGCCCTTATTCTCAGTCACTGACTCAAGAACGAATACCGAGACAGCTGTTCCCTTCTCCTACTCCTACTTGAATCAACATATTGAGGTGAAGCAACTAGCAACTATAGACCTAATGAAAAATGGAAACTTTCATTCCCTTCTTTCCCCTTCCTTCTCTTCTATCACCAGCACCCTTTGAAAGTGAAAGTCGCCTTTCAATCCTTCCTCTAGCAAAATCTCACCTGTGGGTTTGACTCTCTAAATTCACCAGAGAGTAAGAAACTGAAGTAGGCTATCCCATTGCTTAAAACCTTGCACTAGCTTCTGGGACTGAGAATGAAATCTCTCTAGCTGGAGACAAGGAAGGGTTAGCTTTGAATCTCAACTTACTTTGAACGAGGGATTACTACTACAAGGCATGGAAGTAACTGAACTGACGGAATTCCTTACCGCTCCGTGGGGTCTTCGAAGAAGGCTGACTACATCAAGTTTTTGGCATAGTATTCTTTTTCAATAAGAAGCCGTTTTAAAACCAAACTAAGCCATTATATACAATATATGTCTAAATTACATTAAATAGGTAGCTCAAAGCGCCAACCCTTCCTCTTAGACACTACTACTGATCAGCATGACTTTCTTTCTTGAGTAAGGTAAGAAGGGGTACGGAAACGTCCTCTTAGCTTTAACGGGATTCATTTAAGGGAAGAAGACGAAGTCGATTCAATCCAACTCCAACCGACCGGCTGGAGAGATATTTAGTCATGAAAGGCAGGGCTAAGGAAAGGCGCAAGCCCCAGTAAGCTCCGTCTCTGTAGGGAAGGAGATCTCTTCTTGGGTTCGGATCGGACCCGCTTTCTTCGTTGATGGATCCGTTTATATAAGCAATTGGATCGATATTGACCGAGCCATTGAAAGAGCCTCTTCTTCGATAGCGTGAACAGAGCTTCTGGCTAAAGAAGAGGAAAGGGAATAGCATTGGAGTTCGTGGACTGATTTGGGCATCTCCGAACTCCCAAAACTGAGAAAAAAATCTTCCATATTCCCTCGCCCCTCGTTCTCCTTTCTTTCTCCGCGGGGCCTTCTCTTTGACAGATGAAGAAGGTGTAGGCAAGCTCAGCTTCCCATTCCTTTACCAATCACGAATAAGCTCAAGATGACGAGACCAACAGGAGAGGAAATTCCTTTTTATCCGTGCCAATAGAAAAGGTCAAAGTGGAAAGCTCACAGAAGAAGAAAGGCTCAGGGGAAGGAATGAAATTAAATGGATTATATAAGCTTGAACATAGGCGCAGGAAGCGAATAGACCTTCGTTTTCAATCGATTAATCTAGTTCAGCAGCATTCCTATAGTTCAATTATTCTCGCAAGCAATCTATCTCTTAGGCTAGTCTCTTATCCTTTCAAAAAGGAATCATCAAGCCGGTACTAATCTAACTCTTAGGGGAGCCTTACTCTAACAAGTAAGCAGCTTCAGCGCAAGCACTAAGTAAGAAACCTACCTTTTGACAACCTTACTAATAGAAAGGGGAAAGACGCGCTCAATCCGTTGCTTGTTGCTCCAACTTAGGACTAGGGGCTCTAGAGCCTTACTCTAACAAGTAAGCAAGTAAACTACCGCGGAGTGGGCACAAGCACTAAGTAAGAAAGCTACCTTACCCCATTTAGTTTTGACGAAGATCTTTCTGTTTACGCGCAAGGCTTCTTGTTACCAATCGTCTTGTCATTGACAGAAAGAATCTCACAAAGATCCTCTCCCTGAAGAGCGTAACCGTCCAGACCCTTATTCATCTTTTCGTTCGTGCTCTGTTACTATCATTGTTGTCACTTTTGGAATCTTTGGCTTTGTCTCCCGATCCATCCGTCTGAGGTTTCAAATCAACGGTCAGTTGTCTATCGCTCTGGCGCATCGAGGCTTCTCAACGCAGCTAAGCTACTTACGACTGGTCGTTACTCTACATCGCAGCGCAGATCTCCGGTCCTAGGCTATCAATTCTGGGGCAGTGAAACAATCCAACGGAAAATGGTCTGTTCTCCGCTTTCGTTACGTCGGAGAGTCATTAGACTATAGCTACTATGCTGCGCGAACGCCGCATAGAGAGATTCTTTGGTAATACAATCGGGATTCTATGAACGCCGCCTGGCGGTTCCCAACTCACTTAAAAGTACCTCACAAAATTTTCGGTCTCGCCTTAAGCCTTCGTCGAGGACGGTCTGATCAAATGGGGGGTGGTCTTCTCCTCGCTTTTATTGCGTAGAATGTATAGAGAGCTACTATGTGGCACCCGACACACAGAGAGAATTCTGTTGAGACACTATTATGATCGCCTTCCCCAACCACCGCCCTTGTTATTATTCTTCAGCCTAACCAACCATTGAAAAGATAGAAGACCCCATAATGAGTCTCATTACAACATATTTTCTATCTTCTATACGGCCCATCATGGTATATGGCCCACCCGCCCGCCTCTTCCTCTTTGGAAGGTCTTGGGCCTCCCTTATTCAAGAACCTGATTCTCTACGAGCTATCTATGGGCTTGGGGGTGGTGGTGGTCGAGGTTCTCACAAGCAAGGGCTGGCCCAGGAAGCTGATTTACTAAGTCGTGCTGTGAACAAGTAAGAAAGCCTCGTCTTAGCTGATTCAAAAGGGTAGGGGCGATTATGCCTCGTTCCTGACGTTTTTTCGAAGGTTCCAGCCGCTAATCTAATGGATGCCAAGGCAATGGGTGGGCTTAGGTAAGCTGCTCGTCATGCCTTCAAATCGAAAAAAAGGGTCAACGAAGGCATTATGTCGCGCTGAAAACGTATGTTTAGAGGTGGTACGCTCTGTTCTCTAGCAGAATCAAAGGTAGGCCCGATCGAAACCTCCATCCAGTGATTGCAGAATTATGACTTTGTTGAGAAAAAAAACGAGTTTCGCCGATAGATAAAATATTTCTTTTTTAGCCAGCTGACAAAATAGTGCATTGCTATTATCTTTAGGCAATAGCCACTGCCCCCTGTTGGGCCTCCTCTCCGAGGACAAATCTCTGTCTCAACAACTTCTCCAGAGCGCAAGCCCACCCGACATTCCTTTCTATCATTCGTTCCTGGATAGCTGTGGTGTTCCAAGATACATATGAAAGATTGCGAAGCCTGCTCCCTGTGATGGGAGGTGAGGCTGTTCAAGGCAATGACAATTGTCTCAGTAGCAGATGAAAGTATGGAAGCTGGATCAGGAGAAATCGAATCGGAATTGGGACAAACATCTCCAACCGAATTGGCACTGGAATAAAGATCTGCAAGATTCTCTTCAAAGAGCCTTCGAAAGCGTACGTAACATTCCTTTCTCCAGTCAGAAAGCCTCATGGGGAAAGATCTGTACTACTTGGGGTATTCGTACTCTCTATTTAAGGAGGGGTCTCCCGTGTGACCGAGGTCACAAAGGCAAAGGACTCAAACCTCTTTTTCCACAACAGGAGCTGTATCAGAGCCATCGTTAACCATTGGTCGTTAAGGTGTATTCTCAAAATACCGATATCTACAGCTGTGGCAATAGGCGCGTGATTTGGTAATACTCCAATTTGTCCACTATTAGTAGATAAAATAATTTCCTTCACTTCTGAATCCCAAGGAATGCGCGTCTGGTGGTATCGTATATAAGAGAAAGCTTGCTTTTTGGAGTGATCCTTCCCTCTAATCATAAGAAAAGAAAGGTTTTGATTCGTCTTTGCTTGAGTAAAGAAAGCTTTATACGGAGCCGGATAAAACAGTCTAATGAGAAAGCGTCTGTTCACGTCAGGCAATGGTTTGGTTTTGTTGATCTAATTGATGTCGAGATTAAGTGAGTGTTCAGTGTACTTTAGTAATAGTATGATGGATCTAGTGAGCGTACTGTCTTACCTTGTCCACTCAAGGCATTGCAAGCAAATGGTTTTTGAAAAGCGCTAGAAATCGTTCAACATTTTTCCAGTGCGGGTTTGACCTTTATTTGGTATACTCTTTCTCATGTCGTACAGCCGCAGCGAAGCCGTAAATAAGAAAATGTTTTCTAGCTATTCGTGGATGGGTTCGGAAGACTTGAGCAGTAGGTTTCGACTCGGTCAACTGTCTTTATGAAGATTGACTGACGACAAGAAATGACGTAAGTGATAGATAGAATCGTTCAGTAGGCTAATCTTGACAGTTTCATTTTTCGATTGAGAAAGCGGCAGGCCCAAAGAGCTCTCCAATAGTGCACCGAAAGGGAGCCGGAGAGACGGTCAACCTTAGATCGGCTAAGATCGAAAATGCTCTGTCTTTGATTGAGACTGAAAACAGATATATAGACAGTGTGCAGTGATTTAATTGTAGTCAGTCTTTACTTAAAAATGTCCCAGGAATGCCTTTCGACTCCCATGTCTTTCTTGGTTGGTAAACCCAACTGGCGATTTACAAGTCATTTATGCAGCTGTCAATGGATTCTGTGATCGAATGCCATTAGACAGAATTTCTCAATATGAGAGAGCCATTCCAAGTAGTATAAACCCGGAATTACTACAATCCCTGAAAGGTGGATTAACTAACGAAAGAAAGATAGAATATTTTTTCATCGTTTTATCCATTCTTGCTTTAGCCTCTATGACAATTTTTTTTATTGATATTGATTGTTTCTGGACTCTACTTAAAAAGATGGGCTTCCCCCTCGGAAGTAGAGTCCTCTCCAAATGTTGCGGATGGGGACTTGCCTTGGCAATAGGATGTGCTTTACGAGCACTATTCAGTGCCGAGGAAATGCCTCTTTGGATGTTTCCATCTGGGGCTGATGCTGGCTCAGAAGCAAGCGTAAACCAAGAGCCGCATCACCCTTCCCGCCCGGGACCCTCCGCTCCTATCCCAAATCAGTCCGCTTCCAGTAGTTCCGTAGAGCAGCCAGTTCCCCAAGACAAACCTTACATCGCCCTCCTTCAGCTAGAGGGGGAGCGAAAACGTCTTATCGACGATATGGTCAACTTCGTAGAAGCT